GAATTTGAAATAGAATTTGGTAACTAAAGTTAGTAATATAATCTAGTAATTAAGTTCTAGTAATTAAGGTAATTAAGTTAGAATCTTATTCTATATTAGAATCGTATAATATATTAAATTAATATAATTCATTATTATATATATTAATATATATTTGAAATCGAAAATATAGAATTTATATAAATTTATATAATAAAAAAGAATTTCCTATTTCATTAATATTCATTGATAACTCATTGATAACGAATTCTAAATTAACGGAATAATGAATTGATTAATTATATCCATTCGATTAGTTATGGCTATTAATGAAATTAAAAATTACAAAATTGCCCTTTGTCGTTTGTCGTTTGTCGTTTTTTTTATTATTTATTAGGGTCTTCCCTAATAAAAGGATAAAAAGATAAAAGTGCAATCCAGATCATAATGAAACATTCCTATGGTTTCATTCGGAAAGGCGAAACCTAAGACGAAAAAAGACGAAAAAAAAGAATCGACCGTTCAAGTATTCAAAATTGCACACTAAAAATGATAGAAATAGGGACATGTATAAGTCTATTATATATATTATAATAGATAATAGATATATGTTATGTGATATATATCTATATTGAATTTCTGATTGGACCAAGTATGGTTTCCAATAGAGATGAAAGAAGATAGATACGAAATCAAATAGGAGCAAACACTTTTCAATACAGGAATCGATATCTAATGAATTCCACGGTTCCAGCATAATAAAAATGGAAATGAACGAAAAGGGGTAAACGGCATCATGATGTGATCCTAATCACATCACAAAAAAAGGGGGGATATGGCGAAATTGGTAGACGCTACGGACTTAATTGGATTGAGCCTTGGTATGGAAACCTACTAAGTGATAACTTTCAAATTCAGAGAAACCCTGGAATTAAAAATGGGCAATCCTGAGCCAAATCCCGTTTTATGAAAACAAACAAGGGTTTCAGAAAGCGAGAATAAATAAAGGATAGGTGCAGAGACTCAATGGAAGCTGTTCTAATAAATGGAGTTGGCGGCATTGTGTTCGTAAAGGAATCCTTCCATCGAAACTTCCGAACGGATGAAACCTATATACATATGTATACTTACTGAAAGACTATCGCCAAATGATTAAAAATGATTAATGACGACTCCAACCGGTTCTATAATTTTTATATATCTATTTAGATGAAAAATAGTCATTGATCAAATCATTCACTCCATCATAGTCTGATAGATCTTTTTAAGAATTGATTAATCGGATAAGAATAAAGATAGAGTCCCATTCTACGTGTCAATATCGACAACAATGAAATTTATAGTAAGAGGAAAATCCGTCGACTTTAGAAATCGTGAGGGTTCAAGTCCCTCTATCCCCAAAAAGACCTGGTTGCCTCGTTGCCTCCCTAATTATTTATCTTCTCATTTTATTAGCGACTTGAAATTGGTTATGTTTCTCAGTCATTCTCACTCTACTCTTTCACAAACCTATCTGAGCAGAAAAATGTTTTCTTATCACAAGCCTTGTGTGTGATATATATGATTAGGATTATGATAATGATACGTGTACAAATGTAAATCAGCATCTTTGAATAATGTGTTAAATTTGAATAATTAACAATCCACATCATTATTTGTACTGTATTGAAACTTACAAAGTTTTCTTTTTGAAGATACAAGAAATTCTACAAGGGCCTGGATAATACTTTGTAATATCTTTTCGTTTTTTTAATTGACATAGACCCAAGTCCTATATTAAAATAAAATGAGGGTGATGCGTCGTGAATGGTCGGGATAGCTCAGCTGGTAGAGCAGAGGACTGAAAATCCTCGTGTCACCAGTTCAAATCTGGTTCCTGGCACATGAGTAATTTGTATGAGTATATATTCTACAAATTAATTGATATGGGTCGACATCCATATTCAGTATTATAGTATAGATCATGATACATACTTATCCATCTAAGTGTCGGAGATATCCCCCTTACTAATTATGTTTATGTAATTATGTTTTATGTATATAAAACAGGCAAAAGAAACCATGGGTATTGTGTATTAAAGTATACAAAAGAAACGAATTCTATTTTGTTTCCTCTTCTTTTTTTATTTGTTCGTGTCTCCGCCAGTTCAAAAAAATGTTACTACTTCATACATATTCGAAAACGATTGCTTAGTTGAAAGACCAAAAAATAGAGTCTAGGGGAGTTGAAGGGCGGGAATATCCAAGATTCATCTCGGATACTGTACGAATAGAATATGACCCTCTTTCATTTCCTTATATTTTTCATATTCTATTTCTTCATTTCCTCCTATGTTACTTTCTAGAGACCTTCTAAGTGATGTGCGCGGTACATAGTTCATGATGCGGAACTCTTTTAATTTCATCCTATTGGCTCGGCTCATCCGAAAAAGTATCTTCAAAATTTGATAATTTCAATGAACCTTACTAACTCTTTTTTTTTTTAGTATTTAATTTATTTAGCCCACCTAAAAAAATATAT